GTTTATGTAGCTTAATATACCCAAAGCAAGACACTGAAAATGTCTAGACGGACCCACAAACCCCATAAACAAACAGGTTTGGTCCCGGCCTTTCTACTAGCTTCTAGCAAGATTACACATGCAAGCATCCCCGCTCCGGTGAAGACACCCTACAAATCACAATGATTAAAAGGAGTGAGTATCAAGCACGCTCAATGCAGCTCAAGACACTTTGCCTAGCCACACCCCCACGGGAAACAGCAGTGACTGATATTTAGCAATAAACGAAAGTTTAACTAAGCTATGCTATTATAGGGTTGGTCAATTTCGTGCCAGCCACCGCGGCCATACGATTGACCCGAGCTAATAGACATCGGCGTAAAGGGTGTTTTAGAAAAACTCAACTAAATAAAGCTAAACTATTCCTAAACTGTAAAATCCTAGCCAATGTAAAATAGACTACGAAAGTGGCTTTAAAATACCTGAACACACAATAGCTAAGACTCAAACTGGGATTAGATACCCCACTATGCTTAGCCCTAAACTTTAATAGTCAAAACAACAAGACTATTCGCCAGAACACTACAAGCAACAGCTTAAAATTCAAAGGACTTGGCGGTGCTTCATACCCACCTAGAGGAGCCTGTTCTATAATCGATAAACCCCGATCAACCTTACCACCTCTCGCTTAGCCTATATACCGCCATCTTCAGCAAACCTCAACAAGAGATGTAAAGTAAGCACAAATGCCCACGCAAAAACGTTAGGTCAAGGTGTAGCTTATGAGTTGGGAGAAATGGGCTACATTTTCTACCCCAGAAAATCATACGACAGCTCTTATGAAACCTGAGAGTCCAAGGAGGATTTAGTAGTAAACTAAGAGCAGAGTGCTTAGTTGAATAAGGCCATGAAGCACGCACACACCGCCCGTCACTCTCCTCAAATATATTTAAGAAATAACTTAACTAAATGCTTCAATAATTATATAGAGGAGATAAGTCGTAACACGGTAAGTGTACTGGAAGGTGCACTTGGATAAATCAAGGCATAGCTCAACATAAAGCATCCAGCTTACACCCGGAAGATATCAACACTACCCGATTGCCTTGAGCCAATGCTAGCCCTAAACTAAACAATACTACTACCAAACTAACATTTTCATATTAAACCATTTACAAATATAAAAGTATAGGTGATAGAAATTTATTCTGGCGCCATAGATACAGTACCGCAAGGGAAAGATGAAAAAAAATAATTAAGTACAAAATAGCAAGGACTCACCCCTATACCTTCTGCATAATGAATTAGCTAGAGATCACTTCGCAAAGAGAACTAAAGTCAAGTACCCCGAAACTAGACGAGCTACCCAAAAACAGCTGAAAGAGCGCACCCGTCTATGTAGCAAAATAGTGGGAAGATTTCTGGGTAGAGGTGATACACCTACCGAGTCTGGAGATAGCTGGTTATCCAAGATAGAATCTTAGTTCAACCTTAAGCTTACCCACAGAACCATCAATCCCCCTGTAAGCTTAATTGTTAGTCTAAAGAGGGACAGCTCTTCAGACACTAGGAAAAAACCTTATATAGAGAGTAAAAAATTCTAAATCCATAGTCGGCCTAAAAGCAGCCATCAATTAAGAAAGCGTTCAAGCTCAACACTAACTGCCTAAAAAAATATCAGACATCTTACTGAACTCCTTACATTACATTGGATTAATCTATCATTTTATAGAAGCAATAATGCTAGTATTAGTAACATGAATAAATTCTCCTATGCATAAGCCTAAATCAGACCGAAAACTTCACCGATACTTAACAGTCCAATTCTAATAATCACAACCAAGCCAGTATTACATAAACTGTTAACCCAACACAGGCATGCTTCCAAGGAAAGGTTAAAATAAGTAAAAGGAACTCGGCAAACTTAACCCCGCCTGTTTACCAAAAACATCACCTCTAGCATTACTAGTATTAGAGGCACTGCCTGCCCAGTGACATCTGTTTAACGGCCGCGGTACCCTGACCGTGCAAAGGTAGCATAATCACTTGTTCTTTAAATAGGGACTTGTATGAATGGCAACACGAGGGTTTAACTGTCTCTTACTTCCAACCAGTGAAATTGACCTACCCGTGAAGAGGCGGGCATGTGACAATAAGACGAGAAGACCCTGTGGAGCTTCAATCTACTAATGCAACCAAAATTAATACAAACCTACGGGTCTAACACACCCTATCCCTGCATTAGAAATTTTGGTTGGGGTGACCTCGGAGCATAATTAAACCTCCGAGTTAAACTACGCCAAGACTACACAAGTCAAAGCGACTTAATATTTTATAATTGATCCAATAACTTGACCAACGGAACAAGTTACCCCAGGGATAACAGCGCAATCCTATTCCAGAGTCCATATCGACAATAGGGTTTACGACCTCGATGTTGGATCAGGACATCCTAATGGTGCAGCAGCTATCAAGGGTTCGTTTGTTCAACGATTAATAGTCCTACGTGATCTGAGTTCAGACCGGAGAGATCCAGGTCGGTTTCTATCTATTTCGCATTTCTCCCTGTACGAAAGGACAAGAGAAATGGGGCCCACTTCATAAAGCGCCCTCCTTTCATAAATGATATAATCTCAATTTAGCAAAAACCGCACATACACAACCCAAGAACAGGGATTGTTAAGATGGCAGAGCCCGGCAATTGCATAAAATTTAAGACTTTACAATCAGAGGTTCAACTCCTCTTCTTAACATTATGTTTACAGTAAATCTTCTACTTATTACTCTACCCATTATCGCTGCCATGGCATTTCTTACACTTACTGAACGAAAACTACTAGGCTATATACAACTACGTAAAGGACCTAATATTGTAGGCCCCTATGGGTTACTACAGCCCTTTGCTGATGCAATAAAACTCTTCACCAAAGAACCCCTAAAACCTTCAACCTCCACTACTACTCTGTATATTATTGCACCAGCCCTAGCCTTTTCCATTGCCCTCCTCCTATGAGTACCCCTACCCATACCTAATTCCCTAATTAACCTCAACCTAGGACTCCTATTTATTCTAGCTACATCTAGCCTAGCTGTTTATTCTATCTTATGATCAGGATGAGCATCAAACTCAAACTACGCATTAATCGGAGCACTACGAGCAGTTGCCCAAACAATTTCATACGAAGTAACTCTCGCCATCATTATATTATCAGTTTTACTAATAAGTGGCTCATTCAATCTCCATGCACTTATTACAACACAAGAGTATATCTGACTTCTCCTACCATCATGACCCTTGGCCATAATATGATTCACCTCCACACTGGCAGAAACCAACCGAGCCCCCTTTGACCTCACAGAAGGGGAATCAGAGCTAGTATCGGGCTTTAATATTGAATACGCTGCAGGCCCATTTGCCCTCTTCTTCATAGCCGAATACATAAACATTATTATAATAAATGCCCTAACAACTATAATTTTTCTAGGGACATTATACCCCATCCATTCACCAGAACTATTTACAGTATGCTTTGTTACAAAAACCCTACTATTAACCTCCATATTCCTGTGAATTCGAGCAACCTACCCTCGATTCCGCTATGACCAACTTATACATTTACTATGAAAGAATTTTCTCCCTCTTACACTAGCACTCCTCATATGATATATCTCAACCCCTATTGTAATCTCTGGCATCCCCCCTCAAAACTAGAAATATGTCTGATAAAAGAGTTACTTTGATAGAGTAAATAATAGAGGAGTTTAACCCTCTTATTTCTAGAATTATAGGTGTCGAACCTACCCCTGAGGATTCAAATTCCTCCGTGCTACCTATCACACCCCATTCTAAAGTAAGGTCAGCTAAATAAGCTATCGGGCCCATACCCCGAAAATGTTGGTTACACCCTTCCCGTACTAATTAACCCATTAGCTCAACTCGTTATTTACTCTACAATAATCATAGGTACCCTTGTTACATCACTAAGCTCCCACTGATTCCTTGCCTGAGCGGGCCTAGAGATAAATATACTAGCTTTCACCTCTATCTTAATTAAAAAAGCGAACCCTCGTTCCACAGAAGCTGCCACCAAATATTTCCTCATACAATCCACCGCGTCCATAATTCTTATAATAGCAATTACATTAAATAATTTATTTCCAGGACAGTGAATCATAATAAATAATCCTAATCAGCTAATATCCTTAATTATGATAATAGCACTGGCTATAAAATTAGGAATAACCCCTTTCCACTTCTGACTTCCAGAAGTCACCCAAGGAACACCCTTAATTCCTGGATTACTTCTCCTTACATGACAAAAACTAGCTCCTATCATAATTATATATCAGATTTACCCATCAATTAACACAAACATTCTAATGACCTTATCAACCCTATCCATCATAGCAGGTAGCTGAGGAGGCCTTAACCAAACACAACTACGTAAAATCCTAGCATATTCTTCAATTACACACATAGGCTGAATAATAATAACACTAGTATATAATCCAAACATTACAGTCTTCTACCTACTTATATATATTATCATAACAAGCACCGCATTTATAGCCCTAAACCTGAGCTCAGATACCACAACCCTAATACTATCACGCGCCTGAAATAAACTAACCTGATTAATACCACTAATATCAATTACTCTTCTATCAATAGGAGGTCTACCCCCACTAACCGGCTTCCTGCCCAAATGAATCACTATTCAAGAACTCACAAAAAATAATAACTTTATTATGCCCTCTGTCATAGTTATTATAACCCTACTCAACCTATATTTCTACCTACGCCTAATTTATACTACTTCTATAACACTACTCCCCACATCTAATAATACAAAAATAAAATGACAATTCGAAAATACAAAACCCATACCCCTGATACCCCCGCTCATTATCCTCACAACTCTTCTCTTACCAATATCCCCAACAATCTTAACTATATTCTAGAAATTTAGGTTAAACTAGACCGAAAGCCTTCAAAGCTTTTAGTAAGTTAAAAATGCTTAATTTCTGAAACATAATAAGGACTGCAGAGCTCTATTCCACATCAACTGAACGCAAATCAATCACTTTAATTAAGCTAAGCCCTTACTAGATCAATGGGATTCAAACCCACAAAAACTTAGTTAACAGCTAAATACCCTAACCAACTGGCTTTGATCTACTTCTCCCGCCGCAGGGAAAAAAGGCGGGAGAAGCCCCGGCAGAAATATTAAGCTGCTCCTTTGAATTTGCAATTCAACATGAAAATCACCTCGGGGCTGATAAAAAGAGGGCTTAACCTCTGTCCTTAGGTTTACAGCCTAATGCCTACTCAGCCATTTTACCTATGCTCATTAACCGCTGACTATTCTCTACAAATCATAAAGATATTGGAACTCTATACTTATTATTTGGCGCATGGGCCGGAACCATAGGTATGGCTATAAGTCTCCTTATTCGAGCTGAGTTAGGTCAACCCGGTAATCTATTAGGCAATGATCACATTTATAATGTTATCGTTACAGCCCATGCATTTGTCATAATCTTCTTTATAGTTATACCTATTATAATTGGAGGTTTCGGAAATTGACTAGTACCCCTAATAATTGGCGCTCCTGACATAGCATTTCCTCGTCTAAATAATATAAGCTTCTGACTTCTTCCACCATCTTTCCTACTTCTTATTGCATCAGCCATAGTAGAGGCTGGTGCCGGGACAGGCTGAACAGTCTACCCGCCTCTAGCAGGGAACTTCTCTCACCCAGGAGCCTCTGTAGATTTAACTATTTTCTCACTACACCTAGCAGGTATTTCTTCTATCTTAGGGGCTATTAATTTTATCACAACTATTATTAATATAAAACCCCCTGCTATATCTCAATATCAAACCCCCCTCTTTGTTTGATCAGTTCTAATTACAGCAGTCCTATTACTCTTATCCCTGCCTGTATTAGCTGCTGGTATTACAATACTATTAACAGACCGTAACCTCAACACTACTTTCTTTGACCCTGCTGGAGGGGGAGACCCGATCTTATATCAACACCTATTCTGATTTTTTGGCCATCCTGAAGTCTACATTCTTATTTTGCCTGGCTTTGGAATAATTTCACACATTGTAACATATTATTCTGGAAAAAAAGAACCTTTCGGGTATATAGGCATAGTCTGAGCTATAGTATCAATTGGGTTTTTAGGTTTTATCGTATGAGCCCACCACATATTTACTGTTGGAATAGACGTAGATACACGAGCCTATTTTACCTCTGCTACTATAATTATTGCAATTCCAACTGGCGTTAAAGTATTTAGCTGACTCGCTACGCTACACGGAGGAAATATCAAGTGATCTCCAGCAATACTCTGAGCTCTAGGCTTTATTTTCCTTTTTACCGTAGGAGGCTTAACCGGTATTGTACTAGCAAACTCATCACTGGATATCGTATTACATGATACATACTATGTTGTAGCTCATTTCCACTACGTCTTATCTATAGGAGCTGTGTTTGCTATTATGGGAGGCTTTATTCACTGATTCCCCCTATTCTCGGGCTATACCCTAGACCAAGTCTGTGCCAAAGCACATTTTATTATCATATTTGTAGGCGTAAATTTAACCTTCTTCCCACAACACTTTCTTGGCTTATCCGGAATACCTCGACGCTATTCTGATTACCCTGATGCCTACACCACATGAAATATTGTATCATCCATAGGCTCCTTTATTTCTCTAGTAGCTATACTACTAATAGTCTATATAATCTGAGAAGCTTTTGCCTCGAAACGTAAGGTTCTACTAATCGAACAACCTACGTCTAATCTAGAGTGATTACATGGCTCCCCACCACCATATCATACATTTGATGAACCAACATTCATTAAAGTAAAATAAAAAAGGAAGGAATCGAACCTCCTGAAACTGGTTTCAAGCCAATCCTATAACCCCTATAACTTTTTCAATGAGATATTAGAAAAATCATTTCATAGCTTTGTCAAAGCTAAATTATAGGATACACCCTATATATCTTACATGCCTCACCCAGTTCAGCTAGGCCTACAAGATGCCACATCCCCTATCATAGAAGAACTAATTGCCTTTCACGACCACGCCTTCATAATTGTGTCTCTAATTAGCTTTTTGGTCTTATACGTATTGTCATCAGTACTCACAACAAAACTAACTAATACTAATATTACAGATGCTCAGGAAATAGAAACTATTTGAACTATCCTGCCAGCAATTATCCTAATCTTAATTGCCCTCCCATCTCTACGTATTCTCTACTTAACAGATGAGATTAACAACCCATCATTTACCATCAAATCAATTGGGCATCAATGGTACTGAACTTATGAATATACAGATTACGGTGGCTTAATCTTTAATTCCTATATACTTCCCCCACTATTCTTAAACCCAGGGGATCTTCGACTCCTAGAAGTTGACAACCGAGTAGTACTTCCAATTGAAGCTCCTGTTCGCATAATAATTACATCCCAAGACGTCCTACATTCATGGACCATCCCCTCATTGGGTCTAAAAACAGATGCAATTCCCGGGCGCTTAAACCAGACCACATTTACTGCTATACGACCAGGTGTCTACTACGGACAATGCTCCGAAATCTGCGGTGCTAATCACAGCTTCATACCAATTGTCGCAGAATTAATTCCATTAAAAATTTTTGAAATAGGGCCCGTATTCACTTTATAAATATACTAAAGCACACTACTTAATTTATCTCTTAAAATATCAAAATTCACTGTATAGCTGCCACAGCATTAACCTTTTAAGTTAAAGATCGAGAAAAACCTCTTCTCTGCAGTGAAATGCCTCAACTAAATACATCTACATGGTTTATTACCATTATAACCATGCTACCTGCATTATATCTTATTATACAATTAAAACTACTAAACACAAACTACCATTTTTCCCCACTACAAAAAGAAGTTTCTAATACACAGGTATTTAATAACTCTTGACAACTAAAATGAACGAAAATTTATTTACCCCATTTATAACCCCAACGCTCCTAGGCTTGCCCGCTGTAGTACCTATCATTCTATTCCCTACATTATTATTTCCAACTTCCAAGCACCTTATTAGTAATCGACTAATTACTACCCAGCAAAATCTAATTCAACTAATTATAAAACAAATAATAATAATTCACAATGCCAAAGGACAAACCTGATCCCTAATACTCATGTCCCTAATTATTTTTATTGCTACAACAAATCTTCTAGGACTCTTACCCCACTCATTTACCCCTACCACGCAACTGTCCATAAATCTAGCTATAGCAATTCCCCTGTGAGCAGGTACAGTAATTACAGGTCTTCGCTTCAAAACCAAAAACTCCCTAGCTCACTTTTTACCACAAGGCACACCTACACCTCTTATTCCCATATTAGTAGTTATCGAAACTATTAGCTTATTTATTCAACCAATAGCCCTAGCCGTACGCCTGACCGCCAACATCACAGCAGGACACCTACTAATACACCTAATCGGAAGTGCTATACTAGCACTATTAACTACTAGTTTCCTTGCAACCTTACTGACTTTAGTACTCCTACTATTATTAACAATCCTAGAAATAGCAGTTGCCCTAATCCAGGCCTACGTTTTTACACTCTTAGTAAGCCTTTATCTACATGATAATACTTAATGACACACCAAACCCACCCCTACCACATAGTTAAACCCAGCCCATGACCACTAACAGGAGCTCTCTCAGCTCTCCTAATAACCTCTGGTCTAATTATATGATTCCACTTCTATTCTTCAACCCTACTAGTACTAGGCTTACTAACCAATACATTAACTATATATCAATGATGACGTGATATTGTCCGAGAAAGCACCTATCAAGGTCACCATACAATACCAGTTCAAAAGGGTCTTCGCTATGGAATAGTTTTATTTATTATTTCAGAGGTTTTCTTCTTTGCTGGCTTTTTCTGAGCATTTTATCATTCAAGCCTTGCTCCTACTCCATACCTAGGAGGACACTGACCACCAACAGGTATTACTCCCTTAAATCCCCTAGAAGTACCCCTACTAAATACTTCTGTATTACTCGCATCAGGAGTTACAATCACTTGAGCTCATCACAGCTTAATAGAAAACAATCGAAAACAAATAATCCAAGCCCTATTAATTACAATTTTATTAGGTGTTTACTTTACCCTACTACAAATCTCAGAGTACTATGAAGCACCTTTTACTATCTCCGACGGCATTTATGGCTCAACATTCTTTGTTGCCACCGGCTTTCACGGACTTCATGTTATCATCGGATCTACATTCCTTACCGTTTGCCTTGTTCGCCAATTATTATATCATTTTACATCAAATCACCACTTTGGCTTTGAAGCCGCTGCTTGGTATTGACACTTCGTAGATGTTGTATGACTCTTTCTCTATATTTCCATTTACTGATGAGGTTCCTATTCTTTTAGTATAACCAGTACGGCCGACTTCCAATCAGCTAGTTTCGACAACATTCGAAAAAGAATAATTAACCTAGTATTAGCCCTAACAATTAATACCCTTCTAACCCTCTTACTAATAATTATTATATTCTGATTACCCCAACTTAACCCCTATGCAGAAAAAATCAACCCCTACGAATGTGGGTTTGATCCACTGAACTCTGCTCGCATTCCCTTTTCCATAAAATTTTTTCTAGTCGCTATCACTTTCCTACTATTTGACCTAGAAATCGCCCTACTATTACCCTTGCCATGAGCCCTACAAACAACAAGCCTCCCCATAATATTTAAATCATCAATTATACTAATTATTATTCTAACCCTCAGCTTAGCCTATGAGTGAACTCAAAAGGGGTTAGAATGAATCGAATTGGTAAGTAGTTTAAGTAAAACAAATGATTTCGACTCATTAAATTATGATAATCATACTAACCAAATGCCCATTATTTACATAAATATTATATTAGCATTTATTATCTCACTCCTAGGCATATTAATCTATCGCTCACATCTAATGTCATCCCTATTATGCTTAGAGGGAATAATACTTTCACTATTTATCATAAATACTCTCATAGCACTCAATATACATTTCCCCTTAGCTAATATTATACCTATTGCCCTACTAGTATTTGCTGCTTGCGAAGCAGCAGTAGGCCTTGCCTTACTGATTTCAATCTCAAATACATACGGACTGGACTATATCCACAATTTAAACCTACTCCAATGCTAAAAATAGTCCTTCCTACAATAATACTCCTACCAACAACATGATTTTCCAAAAACAATTTAATCTGAATTAATTTAACCACACACAGCCTAATTATTAGCCTTATCCCCATTCTATTCTTCCACCAAACTAATAATAACCTTATTAGCTATTCAACCTATTTATCTTCCGACCCATTAACAACACCCCTTCTAATACTGACCGCCTGACTCTTACCCCTTATAATTATAGCAAGCCAATATCACCTACACAATGAGAGTCCTTTACGGAAAAAGCTTTACCTATCCATAATAATTTTTCTACAAATTTCCCTGATCATAACCTTCATAGCTACAGAACTAATCTTATTTTACATCCTATTTGAAACCACCCTCATTCCCACCCTAATTATTATTACTCGGTGAGGCAATCAAGCAGAACGTCTTAACGCGAGCACGTACTTCCTATTTTATACCTTAGCCGGCTCTCTCCCTCTACTAATTATATTGTTATTTGTACATAACAACTTAGGCTCATTGAATATCCCACTACTAACACTTACAGCCCAAAAACTAATAACCACCTGATCTCATAATTTGACTTGACTAGCATGCATGATAGCTTTTATAGTAAAAATACCTCTATATGGTCTACACCTATGACTTCCCAAAGCCCACGTTGAAGCTCCAATCGCTGGGTCAATAGTTCTTGCCGCAGTACTTTTAAAACTAGGTGGCTATGGTATAATGCGACTCACCTCAATTCTCAACCCACTAACAGAATATATAGCATACCCCTTCCTCATATTATCCCTATGAGGCATGATCATAACAAGCTCAACCTGCCTCCGACAAACAGACCTAAAATCACTTATTGCATATTCCTCTGTAAGCCACATAGCTCTAGTAATTATAGCTTCTCTTATTCAAACCCCCTGAAGCTTTACTGGCGCTATTATCCTTATAATTGCCCATGGACTCACCTCATCTATACTATTTTGTCTAGCAAATTCAAATTACGAACGAACCCATAGCCGTATTATATTACTCTCACGGGGACTCCAAACACTACTCCCACTAATAGCCTTTTGATGATTCGCAGCAAATCTCACCAACCTAGCCCTACCTCCCACTATTAATCTAATTGGAGAATTATTAGTAATAATAACTTCATTTTCTTGATCACATGTTACCATCATACTCACAGGACTAAACATACTAATTACTGCCCTTTATTCTCTATATATACTCGTTACAACACAACGAGGAACCCTCACCTCCCACATTATTAATATAAAACCCTCCTTCACGCGAGAAAACATACTAATATTTATACATATATCCCCTATTATTCTCCTATCCCTCAATCCCAGCATTATTATAGGCTTTACCACTTGTAAATATAGTTTAATCAGAACATTAGATTGTGAATCTAAAAATAGAAGTTACTACTTCTTATTTACCGAGAAAGCTTGCAAGGACTGCTAATCCATGCTCCCGTACTTAATAAAACGGCTATCTCAACTTTTAAAGGATAACAGTTATCCATTGGTCTTAGGAACCAAAAACATTGGTGCAACTCCAAATAAAAGTAATAATAATGCACACCTCCATCGTTATATTAACCTTAACTTCCCTAATCTTCCCAATTATTATTACCCTTATCAAACCCAATAAAAACTATATATACCCTAATTACGTAAAAACAATTATAATAACTACCTTTATTATTAGCCTCTTCCCTATAACCCTATATGTCCTCCTAGATCAAGACACAATTATCTCAAACTGACACTGAATAACGATTCAATCACTAGAGATTATATTAAGCTTTAAATTAGATTATTTTTCCATAATATTTACCCCAATTGCACTATTTATTACTTGATGCATTATAGAATTCTCAGTATGGTATATAAGCTCAGATCCAAACATCAACCAATTCTTTAAATATCTCCTCATCTTCCTCATTACCATGTTAATCCTAGTTACCGCTAATAATCTCTTCCAACTTTTCATCGGATGAGAAGGTGTTGGGATTATATCCTTCCTACTGATTGGCTGATGGCACGCTCGAACAGACGCCAACACAGCAGCAATTCAAGCAATTTTGTACAATCGAATCGGTGATATCGGCCTTATTTTAGCCATAACCTGATTTTTTCTCCATTACAACTCATGAGATTTTCAACAAATATTTATTCTAGACTCCAGCCCAAACCTATTACCACTAATAGGCCTTCTTTTAGCTGCAACAGGCAAATCAGCTCAACTTGGCCTTCACCCTTGGTTGCCCTCCGCTATAGAAGGTCCAACCCCAGTTTCAGCCCTACTCCACTCTAGCACTATAGTGGTAGCAGGGGTATTTCTACTTATTCGCTTCCACCCTATGATAGAAAATAATATACTAATCCAAAGCCTCACATTATGCCTAGGAGCTGTCACCACCATATTCATAGCAATCTGCGCTTTAACACAAAATGACATTAAAAAGATTGTAGCTTTCTCCACCTCAAGTCAACTAGGCTTAATAATAGTCACTATTGGTATTAACCAACCATACCTAGCATTCCTACACATCTGCACCCATGCTTTCTTCAAAGCTATATTATTCATCTGCTCTGGATCTATTATTCATAACCTAAATAACGAACAAGACATTCGAAAAATAGGGGGATTATTTAAAACAATACCCCTTACCTCAACCTCTCTCACCATTGGTAGCCTAGCACTTGCAGGAATACCATTCCTTACAGGCTTTTATTCCAAAGATCTTATCATTGAAACCGCAAATACATCATATACCAACGCCTGAGCCCTATCTATTACCCTCATCGCTACTTCCCTGACAAGTGCCTACAGCACTCGAACTATCATTCTCACGCTAACAGGACAACCTCGCTTTCCAACTTCAACATACATCAATGAAAATAACCCAGCCCTACTAAACCCAATAAAACGCCTAACAGTAGGCAGTTTACTCGCAGGATTTCTTATTGTCAATAATGTTTCTCCCACCACACTTCCCCAATTAACAATACCTTATTACCTAAAACTCCTAGCCCTATCCGTAACTACCCTAGGCTTCCTAATAGCCCTAGATCTAACCCTTATAACCAATAACCTCAAAATAAATACCCCATCACATGTATTCAAATTCTCTAACATATTAGGATATTTTCCTACTACAATTCACCGAATAATTCCTTGTCAAAACCTGATCATAAGTCAAAATCTGGCCTTTATTCTACTAGACTCAATCTGATTAGAAAAATCAATACCTAAAACAATTTCACACACCCATACTACCACTTCCATCACCACAACAACCCAAAAAGGCATAATTAAACTTTACTTTCTCTCTTTCCTTATCCCTCTTACCCTAATCCCATTTTTAATAGCATAACCTATTACCTCGAGTAATTTCAATAACAACATAAACACCAACAAATAATGTTCAACCAACAACTACCACCAATCAACGCCCATAATCATACAACGCACCCGCACCAATAGAATCCTCACGAATTAATCCTGGCCCCTCCCCTTCAAAAATCACCCAATCTCCCATACTATTCAAATTAATTACTACTACCAGCTCATTATAGTCTAAAACCCATAAAATTAAACCTACTTCCATTATTAATCCAATCAAAAGACTACCCAACACCTCAAACCCTGAAACTCACGCTTCAGGATATTCCTCAATAGCCATCGCAGTAGTATAGCCAAAAACAACCATCATACCTCCTAGATAAATTAAAAATATTATTAAACCTATATAAGTGCCACCATAGTTTAAAATAATAACACAACCAATTACACCACTAGCAACCAATGCTAAACCCCCATAAATAGGAGAAGGCTTAGAAGAAAAACCCACAAAACCTATAATTAACAATACACTCAATAAGAATAAAATATATGACATTGTTTTCACATGGACTTTAACCATGACCAATGATATGAAAAACCATCGTTGTACTTCAACTATAAAAACACCAATGACCCCTATACGTAAATCTAATCTAATTATAAAAATAATTAATCACTCCCTTATTGATTTGCCCACCCCATCAAATATTTCCGCATGATGAAACTTCGGTTCCCTTTTAGCAACTTGTTTAATATTACAAATTATCACTGGCTTATTTCTAGCAATACACTACTCACCAGACACCTCCTCTGCCTTCTCCTCAATCGCCCATATCACCCGAGACGTAAACCATGGTTGAATTATCCGCTACCTCCACGCTAATGGTGCCTCTATATTCTTTATTTGCCTATTTCTACACGTAGGCCGAGGATTATATTACGGCTCATTTCTTCTTATTGAAACTTGAAATATTGGCATCGCACTACTATTCATAACCATAGCAACAGCCTTTATAGGCTATGTACTCCCATGAGGACAAATATCATTCTGAGGCGCCACAGTAATCACAAACTTATTATCGGCAATTCCATATATTGGGACTAATATTGTTCAGTGAGTTTGAGGTGGGTATTCCATTGATAACCCAACACTCACACGATTCTTCACCCTCCACTTCACCCTACCTTTCATTATTGCAGCCTTTACAACCCTCCACCTACTTTTCCTACACGAAACAGGATCCAATAACCCTTGCGGAATTCCCTCCAACCCCGACAAAATCCCCTTTCATCCTTACTATACAATCAAAGACATCCTAGGCTTAACCCTTCTCCTCCTCACTCTAATAGTATTAGTATTATTCTTACCCGATCTTTTAAGTGACCCAGACAACTATACACCAGCTAACCCACTAAGCACCCCACCACACATTAAACCAGAATGATATTTCTTATTCGCATATGCAATCCTACGATCCGTCCCAAACAAATTAGGAGGGGTACTAGCACTCCTTATATCTATCCTCATCCTAGCTATCATCCCTATACTCCATAAATCCAAACAACAGAGTATAATGTTCCGCCCATTCAGCCAATTCCTACTATGACTTTTAATCACAATTCTACTAACCCTAACCTGAATTGGGAGCCAGCCAGTAAATCAACCCTTCATCATAATCGGGCAAATAGCATCCATAATATATTTCACTACAATTCTAATTCTAATACCACTGGTCTCCCTAACTGAAAATAATCTTCTCAAATGAACCTGCCCTTGTAGTATAAACTAACACACCGGTCTTGTAAACCGGAAATGGATATCTCTCCCCAGGGCAACTCAGAAAGAAAGCACCTAACTCCACCGCCAATACCCAAAACTGGCATTCTATTTAAACTACTTTCTGTATTCTAAGGGGGCACAACCACAAAGTACAATTTAAGTATAATCTAATTTTATATGCCCCTATGTAATTCGTGCATTACTGCTAGTCACCATGAATATTATATGGTACTATAAATGTTTTATCGTCCATAGGACATAAAATTACATATTTACTAACAAGTTTATTCAAGACATGCTTACAAGCAAGTACCTTCTTGAAACATAACAACTATGATACATACTATTTAAAACCCCAAGTTTAATTGTACCACCCACCGGAATACCAACTAAAGTAAGGATTCCATTAGCGTACATAGTACATTAAATCCTTTACCGGACATAGCACATTTTAATCGAGCATCCATAAACAATTCTAGCCAATACGGATATTCCTGCCAGTTAGGTGTCCCTTGATAACCATCCTCCGTGAAATCAATATCCCGCACGAGCAGTGTTACTCTCCTCGCCCCGGGCCCATACGTCCTGGGGGTAGCTAAAAGTGGCATCTAATGGACATCTGGTTCTTACCTCACGGCCATATTTATCAAGATCGCCCACACGTTCCCCTTAAATAAGACATCTCGATGGATCACGGGTCTATCACCCTATTAACCAGTCACGGGAGCTTTCCATGCATTTGGTATCTTTTATCTCTGGTCTGCACGCGACCCCATTGCAGAATGCTGGTCTCGCCACAATTAGTCCCGCAGCGCCTGTCTTTGATTCCTAGCACATACCATTATTAACCGCACCTACGTTCCATATCCCAGTCCCGCATGAACCTTACTAAGGTGTTATTTAATCCATGCTTGTTAGACATACATCTAATAAATTATACACGTTTACCACACTTTAACTCAGATTGCAGCTATCCTTACTCAAACCCCCCCTCCCCCCACCTTCGACAACTCCCTTATAATTTGCCTTTGCCAAACCCCAAAAACAAAAGCTTGACACCTCAGTCGAAGTTTACATTTTTATCTTTAGGGGGTATGTGTCTCAGCTGTCGTTTCCTTAACTAATATAATTTTATTCCACTCACCACCCTTGACATTTCCACCTCACTCCACCACAACCCCCAAAGATAACACTCAACACCCACTATTCC